TTTTATATAATATAATATTTATATATTTTATTTACAATATTCTTTTTTTACTGGTAAAACGGTTTTTAATCTATTAAATAATTGAATTAATATATCAAATTATTTAATATAAAAATAAATATAAGTATATAAATTATATACTATTTGGTACAAATAATACAGTAGCTAAAATATTAGACATATGTAATCATTCGTTAGGTATAAACATGAATAAAAGAATAACTAAAGTTAATATAGATATAGTTAAAGTAAAAGAACTAGATAAAGCAAATTTTGAATCAAAATAGATTTTATCTACAACATTATCTTTTTTCAAAATAAGAGCAGGTATTTTTAATTCTTGTAATTTACTAAAGTATGTATAAGAATGTCAATCAAATACCATTGTTTTTACAATAAATAGATAATAAACTCCACTAATTACACTAGCAAATATACCAATAAGTGTTAAGAATACAAGTCCTTCTTGTAAAGCAGCTGAGAAAACCATCTGTTTTGCAAAGAATCCCATTAAAGGTGGAATACCTGCAAAAGAGAATAAAGTTATAATTAAACTTAAAGATAATATACTATTTATATGGAAATAACCTTTAAGTTGACTTATAAGTTGTATCGGTGAGTTATTTTTATCTATTAAATTATTATGGTTTATATTTTTATCATTATATGAATATAAACTATAACCAATAGCTACTAATATTATAAAAGCATTTAAATTAGAAATAGTATATTGTATTAGATAGAAAATAAAAGCTTGTGTAGATTCTATACTATTTATACTTAAAGCTAATAACATATAACCTAAGTGTGCTATTGTACTATAAGCATATAATCTTTTAATTCTAAATTGAGTTAAACCTAAAACAGTTCCTATAACTAATGATAATAAAGAACTTAATAATAAACTTATTGTTCAAGAATATTGAGTTGTAATATAAATATTATTAGTATAATGAACTAATTGTAAAATTAATACTAATATTGATATTTTTGCCACTAAAGCTACAAAAGTAGTAACTATTGTAGGTATACCATCATAAACCTCTGGAGATCAAATGTGAAATGGTGCAGCTGATATTTTAAATAAAAATCCTACAACTAATATTAATAAACAATATGGTATATAAGTAGTTACATGTAAGTTTATATTATTAATATCTTGGTCATATATTATACTAGATAAATTATTTACTATGTAAAAACTATCTAAATAAGTAACACCTAAATTTGCATATATTAAAGCAATACCTAATAAAATAAAACAAGAAGCTAACCCACCTAATAAAAAGTAAGTTAAACCTGCTGAAGTAGAAGACTCAGAATTTCTATATAGAGTACATAATAAATATAATCCATAACTTTGTAGTTCAATAGCTAAGAAAATAGAAACTAAATCACTACTAGATATAAGTAATATACTTCCCATTACTACAAATAATAAAATTAAAGTATATTCTATTATAGTATATTGTTCTCCTTTTTTTAAAATTATATTAGAAACAGTAAGTTTTTTTATAAAATGTAATTTTGTAAATAACAATTTATAAAAACTCATATATTCATTAGATAGAAGTTTTCTAGGATAAAATCCTGTCATATTCAATATTAATAAACTAATAACAAATATTAATATATGAAATGATTGTGTTATAGAGGATGTATAAAATAAACCTCCAAATAATCCAATACCGTTATCCAAATATGTTGTAAATAAATTATTATAAGATAAATAAATACAATATAATAAAATTAATATTCCAATTCTAGAATAAAGAATAGTAACATCACGCCTAAAAGACAGAGCATTAGATAATAATAGAAAAAATATAGAAGATAAAAGCATATCATAAAAAAGATATATTTAAATTAATTGACGAATAAAAATTTTTATATTTAGAAAATAATTCTTCTAAACTAGCCCGCCGGGGGCGGTCTCATCCGCCTCCGGGGGTGAGGAGGGGACTATAAATTAATTATTTAATAGATGTACGTATATTATCATTTAATAAAGAAAATAAAGTGAATATCACTAATATTAATAAATTATTATCATAATAAGAGAAATATAATGAAGATATATAAAAGATTAATCCTATTAATATATATAAAGCATAAGTAGTAATAACACCTGTACTTAATTTACCTATACTATTACTTAAACTTACTAATCCTTTTTCTAATCCATAAGGTCCTAAAAATTCTACAGAACCTTTATCTAAGTGTTTAGTTGTTTGTCCACCTAATTTAAGGATTAATTCAACAATATATTTATTGTATAATAATTCAATATAGAATCTTTGGTTAAAGAAACTAAATATATTGTAACCAAATTTAGTAAATTTAAAATTAATAAGTAATTTAGGTAAGAATTCAGATACTACAACTGAAATTATACTTAATGAAACAGTAAATACAAAAGGTAATAATTTAAATAAAGTTGGAACAGCAAATTCAGTATCTAACATTATTTCATGACTAGGGTGTATAAATAAACTATTATCTGAGAAGAAACCAGTACCTAATCCAATAAAAATATCTTTAGTTAAGTAACCAAAGAATATAGAGAAAATAGCTAGTACAATTAAAGGTATACTCATAAATAAGTCACCTTCATGAGCATGTTTATAACTAACTAAAGGTCCATTAGGATTAGTTAAGAATGTTAAATATAATACTTTAGCTGAATACAGTGTAGTAAACATAGCACCTATTGTTGCTATAAAGTAAACAATAGTACCAGATAAAAAGAATTGACCATAAGCAGATTCAAGTATAAAATCTTTAGAATAGAATCCAGTCATAAAAGGAATAGCAGCTAAACTTAAAGATGCTATTAACATTACTGAATAACTTAAAGGTAAAAATGGTCTTAATCCTCCATATTTTCTAAAATCTTGATTATCTGCTACAGCATGTATTACTGAACCAGCTCCTAAGAATAATAATGCTTTATAAAAAGCATGATTAACTAAATGGAATAAAGCAATATTATATGAAGATAAACCTATACCTATTACCATCATACCTAATTGACTCATAGTAGAATAAGCTATAACTTTTTTAATATCTTGTTGGAATAAACCAATTAAAGAACTAAATACTGTAGTAATAGCACCTAATCATAAAGTAATAACTAAAACAGTAGAACTATATTCTATTAAAGGTGAAGATCTCATTAATAAATATACTCCTGCTGTAACCATAGTAGCAGCGTGAATTAACGCAGATACGGGTGTAGGTCCTTCCATAGCTTGAGGTAATCATATGTGTAAACCAACTTGTGAACTTTTGGCTGTAGCACCTATTAAGAAACAAATACCAATTATAGTTATAATATTTTCATTATAATAAGGAGCTAATGAAAATACTGTATTATAATCTATATTACCAAAAGATCATAATATTGCAAACATACCTATTGTAAAACAACAATCACCCACTCTATTAGTTAAAAGAGCTGCTATAGCACTTTGGTTAGCTGCTATTCTAGTATATCAGAAATTTACTAGAAGATATGAACAAACTCCAACACCTTCTCAACCAACAAACATTAATAAATAATTATTTGCTGTAACAAGTATTACCATCATAAAAGTGAATAAACTTAAATAACTAAAGAATCTTTGGTTATGTGGGTCATGACTCATATATCCTATAGAATATATATGTACTAGACTAGATATTATTAATACAGGTAATAACATAGAAACTGTTAATGAATCAAATTTGAAATTTCATAAAACATAAAGTGCTTCTACATCAACCCATCTTGCAATATTAATTGTTACAGGTATATTATTTAAACCTACTTCAAAGAAAGCTAATATTGCTAATATTGTTGTTATAATAACAGAACTACATGTTATTATATGAGATCCAGTTACTCCAATTTTTCTTCCAAATAAACCTGAAGCTATTGAACCTAATAAAGGTAAAATTATTAATGTTAAATACATTATTTATATTCTATTGATATACTTCCTCTTAATCTATAATATGCAACTAAAATTCCTAAACCTATTGCAGATTCTGCACCTGCTATTGTTATAATATATATAGCAAAAGTTTGTCCTAAAATATCATCAAAACTAAGTGAACTAATTAATATTAAAAATGTTATAGATAATAACATAATTTCAATAGAAATTAACATTAGAATTATATTTTTTCTATTTAGAACAAAACCTAAAATTCCTATAAGGAATAAAAATATTGAAAAATTCATTATTAAAAAAACTTTTTTATTTGATTTATCTATACTAAATTATATATTAATATTTTTATAATATATATTTATACTTATATATACCTAAAAATTTTTAACAATATATTACTATACTGTTTAACGTGTACAAGACTCGAACTTGTATTAACATGTCCGTAGCACGCTATTCTTCCATTGAATTAACACGTCTAATTCAAAAATAACAAACACATAATTTTTCCCTTAAATTAACACGTATATTATATAAACAATATATTATTATTTATATAACAAAGTTATATTTATCTATAACCTATTTACCTTAAAATTATTAAAATTTTTAATAATTTAGACTAAAATCTTAACCTTCCATTTGATCTCTTAATCAAAGTAAGAAATCTTTAATAGAAACAGATTGTATTGCTATAGGCATAGAACTGTGAAGTATTCCACATATTTCTGAACATTGTCCAAAGAATGTACCTTGACGGTTTAAATAAACAGATGCTTGGTTTAATCTTCCAGGATAGGCATCAACTTTAATACCTAAAGCAGGACAAGCGTAAGAATGTATAACATCCGCAGCAGAGATAACAAATCTAGTGTGTGTTAATTCTGGTATAATAACTCTATTATCAACTTCTAACATTCTAAATGTTCCTTCTTCTAAATCACTTTCAGGTACTATGTAAGAATCAAATTCTACAAACTCATCATCAGCATTTGTAAAATCAGGGTATTGGTAACTTCAATATCATTGATGACCTTCTCCGTAAATTACTAATGAAGGATCCATAACTTCATCCATTAAATATAATAATTTAAATGAAGGGAAAGCTATTAATATTAATATTAATGCAGGTGTAATAGTTCATATTAATTCTATTAAAGTACCGTGATTCATATATTTATGTGATATAGGAGATTTTTTAGCTACGAAATTTTTTACAATTACTATCATCATTCATGTAACAGTGAATAATATAATGGCTAAGTAAAACATTATATTATTATGTAATTCTTCTAATCCTTCCATTTGAGGTGTAGCACTATCTTGGAAAAAGATCCCTCAAGGAGTAGGAGCATCCAATCTTAATTGACTTTGAAATAAATCTAAAAGCATATTTATTATATATTATATATTCATTTATTCTTATTACCATTATTATTTAATATTTAAATTAAAGATTAAATACTTTTTTTTACCTCTTTATTATTCTATAAAATAGAAAATATTAATTACTAGCCCGCCGGGGGCGGTCTCATCCCCCTCCGGGGGTGAGGAGGGGACTTTAGAGATTATAGTTAGTGTTTATATCATAATATTTAATTATAAATTAAAGAATAACCACTTCAGAATTTATAATTAAAATTATGTACTTGTCTACTTTCAATTTTTAATGCATTTTTACCTAATTCAAAAGCAAAACCTAAAGTTAAAACAAGGAAAAATGCAAGCATAATAACTAAACCATATATTCCATTTGTATAAGCACTTACTACATAAGGATAAACTAATAAAATTTCTAAATCAAATAAAAGGAATAATAAAGCAAATATAAAGAAAGAAATACTAAATTGTGTTCTATTCTGTCCTAAAAAAGAATGGAAACCACATTCAAAAGCACTATCTTTTTCTTGATATGAATTATGAGGAGAAAGAAGCAAATTTACTGCAAGTAATATTATGGCTAAAATTGGTATTAAAAATAAAAAAAAAGTTGTAGATGTCATAAAAAAAAAATTATTGTTAAATTATGTAATAAATATATTATGTATTTATTAATTTTTTAGTCCCTTCGCGCGCGAGCGCGCGACGTAAATTATTATAATTTTATCCCGATTTACTAAGATATTTTATAAAAATAGATTTTTTCTATTAAGCAACATATAATAGTAAAAAAGCCATCATTAAAGCAAATAATCCTGTAGCTTCTGCAAAAGCAAAACCTAAAATTGCATACGTGAACAATTGTCCTCTTAATGCAGGATTTCTAGCGGTACCTAAGATTAAAGCACCGAAAACTACACCTATTCCTACACCAGCTCCTATTAAACCTGTTGTAGCCATACCTGATCCTATTATTTTTGCTGCTTGTATCAAAAGAATATATAAACACATATTCAAAAATATAAGCAGGAAACCTCTACTAATAAAGAATTTCCTTTTAAATAATAATATATATATATATATATATATATAATATTTACATATTATAAATAATATTAATAAATATTATCTTTTGAATCAAAAATTTATAAAGTTGACTAAGATTGTAATGGAAGACTTGCAAATGAGTGAGGTTTTGGTGGACTAGTTAAACATCATTCTAATGAATTATTATTTCTTGTGAATAATACTTGGAATGTATCACTGAATAATTGAGGTGTTAATCAAGGATATCTTGAAACTGCTTTACCTTCTGTTAATTGTTTGTATATAATATTTAAGAAATAGAATGTAGCTACAACACTAACAAGTGAACCCATACTACTTATTAAATTTCAACCATAGAAAGCGTCAGGATAATCACTAATTCTTCTAGGCATACCTTGTAAACCTAAGAAGTGTTGAGGGAAGAATGTAAGATTACATTATATGGACTATATCTTAACTACCTTGATCTGATAGTCTCTTTCGTTTAGTCTCTGAGAATCCTACTAAGATACAAATAAGTATCCTTTGGTTTTCTGCTGATTGTCTAGATATACTTAAGATTGTTACTGACTAATAAGTCGAGTACTTAAGCCTTATGAGAGTTTCCAGCATATAGAAAGATTGGGAGGGGCTAATCTGATTAATTTTGACGAGGAATAGATTGAATAATTCATTGTTCACCTTGTAAAGTTACTCATTTTTGAGTATCTATACTTTTTTTTATAAGTGTTCATCTAACTTTAAAATGTTGCCTAGTTGCATTGATTGATGGAAAAATCAATTCTTCACCCTTTTGATTATAACAAAAAACAAAATCACCACCTATACCATATTGTGGAGAAAGTTTTCCTTTCAATCCTTTAGAGGGGTGACTATGAATAAGATAAAATTTTTTAATACCATCACTAATAGCTTTTTTTGTTTCAAAAGAAGTAATACTACCAAATTTTGGATGATTTTCCTTTTTAAAAAGCTCTTTTAATTTTTTAATAGTATCAATAGTATGACGAAAACCAGATGAACTACCTGCAATTTTCAATACATTGTATTTTGGTTTATAATGATCTATTCATTTTTGTTCTAAATCTGAACAAATTATTATATCTGAAGGACAAAATTCTAAAATACCTAAAGAAAAATTTTCTAATTTATATTTTCTCATTGCTCTAGTTATTACTATTCTTGTCTGATTATTAGAATTTGCATGATAAAAATGACTAGTCATTCTTTTAGATAAAGTAAGACTACTACCTACATATAAGTCCTTAGTTATATTATTAATAAATAAATATACTCCAGATTTTCCTCTTAATTCATTATAAATCTTTTTTTTATCTTGCTTAACATTTTCAAAGTAGAGAACAAAATCTTCAGGATTGATAGGTGAACCACCAGTTGAGAATCCACTATTAAATCTTTTTCCTTTGTCAAAATTACTTCCCTTTAGCTTAACCCCTATAAACAGGATTCAGAAGTGTACTTTACCTGCAAATAAATCATAAGATAAACCTAACATTTTTGGTATTCAGAAGTATCATCCACTGAATAATGCAAATACAGCACCCATAGATAATACATAATGGAAGTGGGCAACAACATAATAAGTATCATGGAATGCTATATCAAGAGATGCATTAGCTAAAACAACACCACTTACGGAATAAAGTGTTTATTTTATTGTTAATCCAGTATTCTCTCATAACTAAATATATATCCCTTATAATTACCAGCTAGATAAGCATATTTTTTTATAATACTATGATTAATATTAAATGCTCTTTCAGCATCTTTTACACCTTTATACTTACCTATAAAATTTTTATTTTCATCGTATACAAATATTGCTTTTCTAATATCACCTTGATTAATTATATCTGATACTAACTTATCACATTCTTTTGAAGATCAATCTGATATTAAAGGTGTATCAGTTATATTAAAAGGTATATTACTAAGATATCATTCACCTCTAAATAATGTTTCTTTTTTGATAACATCAACAAGTGTTGAATGATTTGACTTAATTAATTTAGCTAAAGTTAATACTGAAGGGAAAATAACTAATAATTCTTTAAAAGAATTATAAACATAAACAGGATAAGCTGATTTAGCTTCAATCATTCTTAATTTAGACTCAATACTATGAGTTTTATTATAAAAAGGATTATTATCACCAACTAAAGCTTTTGCTATTAGCTCTTTAGTTTTGTCAGAATGTGTTCTATTTTTAGCCAATTCAGAAAGTAATTGTCTAGTTTCTTCTGTATGCTTATAACCTAAAGAAGAATAACCTTGTTTTAATACATTATAATAAGGTATTAAAGAAGTTATATAAAAAGTTTCTCTAGTTGTCAAAGATTCAGGTTCAACATACTCTAATATTAAAAGAGAAAAATTAGATTGGTCATATTTAAGTAAAGCTTTTACAATAGGCATATTACTATTTTGTTTACTTTTTAAAAAAATATTATTAAGATAATTTTTCATTCTAGAAGCCAAATTAATAGAACTACCTACATAAGTATAACCATTTATTTTGTTTACTAAACAATAAACTCCAGATTTATTTTTTTGATCTTTTAATATTTCAGCTCTGTCTTCTTTTAAACTATTATAAACTTTTACAGGTTTTAAATTTTTTAAATTATATTCTTCTTCAGAATTATTAGTCCCTTCGCGCGCGAACGCGCGCGACGTTAAGGTAGAATAATGGTGAGTATTAATAAAATATAAAATATAAATACTCATATATAAACACTTTATTCCACGGACTATATCTTCACAACTTAAAAGCTGTGGACTACGTTTAGTCTCTGAGGATCCTACTAAGATATTATATATCCGTTGGTTTCCTGCTGATTGTTCAAAATTATACATTTTTACTGGAATTAAATAATAAATACCTAGTAGTATAATTGTCAGAAGGTTCCAGCATATAGTAGTCTTTAAAGGGAGAGCCAAGTGGGGTTTTAACCCTCCTATAGTAAATAATACAACAAAACCTAAGGCAAATAACATAGGTGGTGTTAAATGTAATGACCCACCGTAACATGTAGCTAATCAACTAAATATTTTAATACCTGTAGGTACAGCAATAATTAATGTAGCAGCTGTGAAATATGCACGTGTATCAACATCTAAACCAACTGTATACATGTGGTGACTTCAAACAACAAAACCTAATACACCAATAGACATCATAGCGTAAACCATACCTAAGTAACCAAACACGCTTTTACCTGAAGATGCTGAAATAACAGTACTAATTATACCAAAACCTGGTATAACCATAATGTAAACTTCTGGATGTCCGAAGAATCCATTTCTTCAAATTTAACTTACCATCAACAATTCTTGATGTTCTCTTGTTAAATCCAGGTACCGGTAATATAATTATTCCGGGCTTGTGCATACAATTATCTTGTATGGAAGAAACCGACTGTACATTAAGCAGCATTTCAGCCACCCACCAGTGAACCAGTCTGTAGCGGTCACTTAAATAACCGACGGTCTTTAAATGAGAAATTTATTGACCGTTAACACTAGCATCGCTAATATTTATACTAACTTTTCCTTATACCTATAGCTAATGCTATATTGCATGTTATTATTAACTATAAATAGATATAATTATATATACCCGATTGTATATACATTATATTTAAGAGTTGCAAGTAGTAACAACTAAATATTAACTAAATCTAAGGTATATTCAATATTGAATATTTGCTCTTTTAGATCTTATATCTTTTTACATCTGTCTTAAGAGCTTCATAACTTGCACATTAAACCTTGACTTGTTTTCCCGAATATATTAATTAAAATTTATTTATCAATCTAACTTTTTCTATCATTTCTGATCTTTTAATAGGATCTAAGTGATGTTTTTCTAACAAATCATTATGTATATCTTTTCATAAAGTATAAGATATAGATTTCTTAGTATATAAAGTATAATTATCAAAGTATGGAAATATTTTTTTACAATTTTGTACTCCTCCTATTCTATACTCATATACATTTAATGCAGAATGTTTTGAAACTACACCACCATTAAATAATACACAAAGATGTTCTAATATTTTAAGATTAATATCTCACTTTTGTGCAATATTAAAATTAAAGCTAAATCCTTTATCTTTACCTATTGAACAAGTAAAACAACCTTCTCCATCTGTAAAACCAGCTAATCAACTATTATTTAAACTAGGTAATATAGAAGTATGTTTTACTTGAACAGGGTCTAATTTTATTCGTCCTTTACTAATTCAAATATTAAACCCTTTAATAAAGTTTTCAAGTTTTTCTTTTCTACTAGGCAAAATAATATTACCATTAAATAAACTAATAATAATATCTATTTCTATTTTACTTTGTGTAACATATCTACTAGTAGTAGCAGATTGAGCAATTACTTTACCAAAACCTAAAGTTTCCTTTATAAATTCTAATACTTTTATATCTATAGTACTCTGTGTAATAACAAATGATAAATCACCTCTTGGGTTTACAACCCAAGATCCTTCACCTTCCGTATACCCTATAAGTCAAGTTAAAAACTTTTCTGAAGGTGGTGTATTATTAGGTAAATGTTTATTAAATTTTACATAAAAATCTGATAAATCAAAACTATTATTTAAAGTACAGATTGATTTTAATAAAAATTTATTACCCCCCTTCGACGAAAAAATTATTGAGGTTAAAATTGATAAAACTAAATAATTAATTAATATATCTCTTGAGAAAAGATGTTGGAATAAGATAGGATCACCACCACCAGCTACTTCAAAGAAAGATGTATTAAAGTTTCTATCAGTTAAGATCATTGTTATACCACCAGCTAATACAGGTAATGATAATAATAACAATACTGCTGTTATTACTACGGCTCAACCAAATAAAGCTAATTTGTGTAAACTTATACCAGGACTTCTCATATTTAATAATGTAGTTATGAAATTAATAGCTCCTAACATACTACTTATACCACTTAAGTGTAATCCAAATATAGCTAAATCTACACTAGGACCACTGTGACTTTGTATTCCTGATAATGGAGGGTAACAATATATTTATAACCTCATATTTCTAATTTATTTAGTCCCCTCGCGCACGCGCTCACTGCGCGTGCGCGACGATGATTTAAATATATATATATATTTATATATATTTATACAAATTCATCTTTTCGAAATACTATCGTTATTTCCACCGCTCACACGGTGGTTTGGACTATACCTTCATCCAAATCCATTCTAATCTTTATCTTTTTTAGATACTAAAACGAAATTTTCATCTAATTTGATTTTTCTTAAAACTCTTATATTTTCTCTTAATTCTTTCAATTTTTCATAATTACCTTTATGTTTTACATAAGATCTTGCCCAAATTCTAAATTCTACAGCTTTCATACCTTTCATAGTATTACTATAATAATCTATCACATTCTCGATAGCACGTGAATTAGTAGTTACTACTGTATAATGTAATTTTTTTTTACTTACACTTATACCTAATATATGAGCTATAGCTTTTAAAACAATAGGATCTAATTTTTGAGTTATTTCAAAGGCATGAACTATACGAGTAGAATCTTTACTTACAAGATAAAAACTTCCTTCTGCTTCAGTAAAACCTATAAGTCAATATTTACTCATTACTGATTTAGCTTCATTAGTATTATTAACTTCATTTTTTACTACTTTTCAAGCAGGAGAAAAATAATTAGTTGCCACTTGTTCACTTTGTAATTTTAATAATAAATTATCTTTTTCTTTTGTAGAAAAATTAGAATTTTCTAAAATATCATAAGCTTTTTTAAATTTTTGATATGAAAAATATTTAGTAGTTAATAGAGGATATTTTTCAAAAATAGGTAAAATTATAGAACCTATGGTTTTCCTATCTCTTATTCTAAAATCTCCTTTATTACAATTAATATCTATATGAACTGAACCTACACCTAATTGTTTTTTAATAAAATATAATACTCTTAAATTATAAGTACTTTGAGTTAATTTAAAGAAAAGAGTTCATTTTCCTTCGGCTACTCTAATGATAGAAAAACTTCCATCACCATCAGTAAAACCGACTAATCATTGATAAAAATTATCTTTGTTTTCGTAATATTTAGATCTATTAATAGATCTCGAATGGTCATATGTTTTTATATTATTTGGATGCTCTACATTTAGTCTCTGATGGGAACTTAATATTAATTTATTTTGTTCCCAGGCGTATTGTCTTGTTCCTATATAATTTATACTTTTAATAATAAAACATAGGAATACTATTAACATTATTACTTCTAATAATATTAGTGAGTAGTTAATAATATAAGTTATAAAAACTACAAGAGTTTCACGCATCGAGTAGAGTTTTATTGCCTCTAGGTTACCCAAGAGCAACTCCTTACCTTCCAAAAGAGTTCAACCTGTTCCTGCTCCATTTTCAATTATTGATGCAAATACAAATAATAGTAAACTAGGTACTAATAATCAGAAACTAATATTATTTAATCTAGGGAATCTTAAACCATTTGACTAAAATCAAACTTGGAGTAGTTTCCTACCCGGACGGACTATGTCTTCACCCTTATAGGGGCTTCGCGTGTAGTCTCTGAGGATCCTACTAATAATTTTTAAATTACTTTGGTTTCCTGCACATTCCTCCCATGTATACATAAGTGTTACGACTAATTCAGTTGAAATATACAACTTTAAGAGTATTTAACTCCAATTAGGTGTCTATGTATCTGTTAACAGAAGAGTAACTTACTTCTAATTCGAGAGATTCTATGCATATAGCGAAGTTATAATATAAGAATTTACATTCTTACACGGCATTCCCTTATCTTTGGTAAAAAATTATACATATAAATGTTATGTAAATATTGATCTTTTCAAGTTCATATTTTTTTTAAGAAAGTCAATTCTATTAATCCCTTCATCAGTATAATGTAAATTATTCAATATTAAAATTACTGCTTTTTTTCAATCCTTATATTCTAAAGATTTAGAAGTTCATAAAGGAAATTTATTAAAATAAGATATAATTTTTATTAAAGATTTACGGCTAGATGCAGTAATATTAAAATATTCATAACCTGTAGATACTTGTTTTCTACGTTTTAAATTACAATCTAAAAATTTAGCTATATTTGTTAAAATATTAATATAACTAAGTTTAGTTATAGGATCATATGTTAGTTCTTCTATTTTTAATTTACATGATATTTTTTCATTATTTTCTGATACAGTATGTTGAATAGAAAAACTTCCATTCACATCTATATAACCTGCAAACCAACTATCTTCAAATAAATCTTTTTCCTTTAAAGGTAACTTAGGGATATTAGAATTATGGTTATAATTTAATCAGTCTATTAAACGATATAATTGATTAATTTTTGGTGTACGTAATTCACCATTAATATATTTAATTATTTTTTTTAATCCTTTAACTGTATTAATAACAAATAAACAACTATTACTATTAGGTCTAGATAAAACAACTCCATAACCTATTAACCTTATTAATTTTTCAACTAAATTTTTGTTTTTTAAACTAAATTTTAGACAAAACCTTGGATTTAGCTGTTTTTTTTTATTTAAATTAGGAAATCAAATACAACCATTTCCCTCAAATAAACCAGCTAAATATGAACTATTTATATAACTGTTTAAATTATTTTCTTTATTAATTAAATAATCAATATTTATTGTTTTGCTTATTCTTTTTTCTTTAAATTTTTCTATTATCATTTTTCTATTATTTTTGCTAAGTATATATTTATTGTTTTGCATATTATTTTTTTTTTTCATATAATTTTTTTCTATTATTTTGCTAAGTATATATTTACTTATTAGTAGTATTAAATAAAGTATTATGCACAAGAACATAACTATCTAAATTAGTAAATAATTCATGTATAAAATAGTTATTTAATAATAACCCTACTATTAATATTAATAGTGCTAATCAAGTATATAAAATACTCATTTTTTTATTTAAAAATATTAATTTGTTAATATAGTAATTTAATTTTTCATTAAATTTAAATCCAATAATTCTAGATAAATTTATATTTAAATTTTTATCACCTAAATAAAATTTAAATAATATTTGTGTAAAAAGTATTATAATCATGTATATACATACATAATTTATTATTCCTATATTAAATAATATTTCTTGTAAAGGACTTAATGATGATAAACTATCATCAATAAATTTATTTACATAATCATTAAAATTATTACTTGAATCACTAGAAATATTATTATTTAAATCATTAGATATATTTTTATCTATTTTACTAACAGGATTATTTGAAACATCAATAATGTTATTATTACTACTAGGGGTATCAGTAGGTCCACTAGGAGTATTAGTTGATCCACCAGGAGTATTAGTTGGTCCACTAGAAGCACTATTATTACTACTAGGTTCATTAGTTGGTCCACTAGAATTATTAGAACCTTTAGAATAATTTGTTCTTACATAATCATCTAAAGCTCTATTTCTATTTATACTAGATAAAGTTGTGTGAGCTGCACCACCTACTATACCAGCACCTATTACAAGACCCGCTTTTTGCATTGGAGGTAAAGAAGATTTACTTACACCTTTACCTACAGCTGCAGCCATACCACCGATAGACGCACTTAGACCTATATTACTACCTACTGTACTAATACCTTTACCTATAGACTCTCCTGCATCTTTGTCAATACTAACATGTCCATGCAAATTGATATCTTTTTTATCCACTTTATCCTTAAAATTTTTAGCTAATTCTTTATTTCTATCATTACTAGGATCATTATCCTCTGCATATGCACTAGACAAAATATCTATATCTGCTATGCAATATATAACATATAAAGGTATAAAGGTAAAAGAAAATATTTGCATATATTTAATATACTTATTATTTGATAGTTTGTAATCATCAAATCAAAAATAAACAATACTTCATGTAAATGAAAATGAAAAAATAAAAGTTAAAGGTCCTTCTTTAAATTGAGAAATTACATCATTTTTTAATAAAATAATAACACTTATAAAAACGGATACAAAAAATAATACATGATATAAAAGATTATATTTATTATCATCTTTATTATTATTTTTATAATTATTATTTTTATTATTAAATTGAGAAGTAGAATAACATCTTCTACCTATAACTTTTGAATTATATGTATAATTTTTTACCAAAGGGCCCCTTTGCTTTGCCATATCGGGACCTCCTACTAATAAAGGTAATAAATAATTACCAAACCCACCTATTAATGCTGGCATACAATTAATTAATCTTTAATTTTCATTAAAGTTTGGACTATATCTTTACCTATAAATACATAATATTTACTAAGGTATTTCACGTGTAGTCTCTGAGGATCCTACTAAATAAAAGTGTTAATGCTACAAGCCCTTTTATCTTTGGTTTCCTGCTGATTGCCTAATCTCTTGAGATGTTACTGTATTCTGCCGCTTTTCTTTAAATGAAAGTCTGCAGTACTAGTTTCAAAAAGCTCTAAAGGGATTCCAGCATACAGTGAAAAGTAAATAAGATATTTCTACCTTATCCGGCCATGCCTTTATGTTAAACATTATTTATTTTGATAGGTAAATTTTCATTTACCACGATAATAACCTTTTTTTTCTTCTCTTAAGTATTTTCTAATAACTTGACGATCACCTTTTAAATGAAGAGCTAAACTATTTAAAGAATAAAATGTTAAATTTTTACTTGGATCATCTTTAAATTCAGCTAATATAGCTTTAGCTGAAGGATGTTTAACTTTATATATATCACGTTTTTCTTTAACTAAATCTTTAATCTCATCCAAAGTAAGTAAATTAGTTTTAGTAGATTCTTCAATTAAATCTAGAGAAAAGAAAAAGGTATCTAAATATATACCACCTAAATTTAAACAATCGTTTAATGTTTTATGATGTATACTTATAGAATCATATGTATGTTGTTTTGATTCAAATATATATAACAAAGTAAAATCATCAACTTTATATAGATATATAGGAATACCTCTCAATTTACGAAGTTTTTCACGCATTTCTTGACTCATTGGTTCATGATATCCAGAACTACTAGCTACTAAATCCACATTAAGATTTGGCTTTAAATTATCTATAATTTGCTGTTCTAATTTTACTACATCTTCTAAACTAGAATTAACATCCATAATATATATAGTTAATTCCATATTACTAAAACCATATTTATTTAAATAACGTAAAACTCTACGTGCTTTAGTTTTAAGTATAGAAGGCATAAAATAAGAACTTATTCTATTATATAAATTAATTGAGTGACCTACATATAAATGTTTACCATCTAAACTTTTTCAAATATAAACACCTTTTTGTTTTTTACAAACTCTAAGTATAACATCTCTATTATTAAAGGGATTATCAACTAAAACTTTAACATACTTATATTTGGATTTTAAATCTTTATTTGTTTCGTCATTGTTATTATTATTATCATTGTTATTATTATCGTAACCTATCTTAATAATATTTTTATCATCACTATTATGCAAAGTTATCATCTCTGCATATAAAGATGACTGTGATTTTTTATTTAACATACTAAAATTTTTGACCATGAAGAAAATCATAAGTATAGCGTGGGCTGTAATTATAGCATTATATAATTGGTTATCTGCTATATATTGTACACCTGGTCCTGATAACTCTAATCTTATAAGTACAGAGAATGCTGTACCTATTAAACCAGAAAATAATGAGAATATTAAATATAAAGTTCCTATATCTTTCGCATTAGAAGATAAAAATCATCTTTCTTGTCATTCTGTAGGTTCTTTTCATGTTAATCATGAAAATCCTTTACTTTCATTAATATGAGCTACATCTTCTCTTTTAGTTGATGTAGAGAATGCTTTTTTTTCAGATGGGACTATATTTTGGAATAATTTAAATTGATCCGACAAAACAGCTAAGTATTGTTCTACACAAATGTGTATATTATTTTATATGTATGTTATTCATTAATAACATCTAGGGAGGGTACCTTGAATCGAACAAGGATATACTATGCCACATACAGCTGTTCTGCCAATTGAACTACACCCACCTAAATCCCTCCTTGCATTTAATATAATAAATTTTTCATTATAATTTAAATAATTATAATGTATATATATATATATATAATAGCCAGGAGAGAAACTCGAATTATCATTCTTAATGATATAATAATGCTTTATAAATATGACTATTCATATTAAGTAATCTTTTAATTAAAAAAAATTTTTTTTTCTACCTCCCAATAGCTTCCGCGAGAATACGCTTCTCTGGGAGACTTTTCCTATTTGGATACTTTATGTTTATAAAGTTAAAAATTAATTTTAATATAAATAAAAAATATGATAAAAAAAAAATGTTTAATAAATTTGTAATTTACAATAAGAATACTAAGTTTTATTCTACTAATCCCCTCCGGGGCCTCATCCCCGGAGGGGGATGAGACCGCCCCGCCGGGCTAGTGTTTTAAAAACACAATATATATATATCCCAATATTTTAAAAATAGAAAATTTATTCCTATTAGCCAAAGGAGAAAATCGAATTCTCATTCTTAATTCATGAAATTATTGTTCTACCATTAAACTACTTTGGCTCTTTATAATTTTTTTTTAATAAAAATTTATTATGTTGGAGCGATTCGAACACTCAATAGTAAATACCAAAAATTTATGACTTACCGATTAGTCGACAACATAAATTTATAAATAATTTTAATTATTTATATAATATGGGTAACAAGACTTGAACTTGTAAAGTTAAAACTATTCCGTCCTAAGCGGAACCTGGTTACCAAATTTCAGCACACCCATAAATATGCTCGAGATAAGATTTGAACTTATAACCTAAACATCTTCAGTGTTCCGCTCTACCAATTGAGCTTCTCGAACTTTATTAGAATAATAATTATATAATTATTATATATAATATTTTGGAGTTATCAGGACTCGATCCTGAAATAACGATATGCAAAATCGCAGTTTTACCAATTAAACTATAACCCCTAAAATATCTAATAAACAAGTCAAATACTTAGGATATTATTCCTAAGTATTAGGATTTAATAGTTAAATATATATATATATATTATAATTTATTACCCTTGTAACTTTTAATTACCCGAAGAACGATTCGAACGTTCACGACTTGCGTCACTTAATCTTAAGTTAAGACTGTCTACCAATTCCAGCACTCGGATTATATAATACTTTACTAAGGCTAAAATGACTCGAACATTTATTCAAACTATCATGAGCAGTTCGCTTTACCTATTAAGCTATAGCCTTGATAATATTTGCGGACTTAGGATTTGCACCTAAATATTTTGGTCATGAGCCACCTATGTTACTATTACATCAATCCGCATTATATAGATAAAAATAGTGTATAAGAAATAGGTGATTCGAACACCTAACCTTCCACGTGTAAAGAGGCTGCTCTGCCAATTGAGCTAATTTCTTTATTCTTTCAACCCAAGGGAGATTTGAACTCCCGCACTAACAGTGAAAATGTTATGTCTTAACCAAACTTGACCATTGGGTCTTTATAGCCCAGTGCAAGTATCGCACTTACTTCTACCGATTACAAAACGGTTGCATTACTTTTATGCTAACCAGGCTAAAATTAACGATATGTGAAATATTTAGTATATTAATAATTAGTACTTTATGTCTAAACAACTAAAGCCTATTTATTACCATAAGTAAACTTATGATAATTATATATCGTAGTGTTCTACTACGTTTAAAAGTATCTTAAAGTAAGCTTCGCGCTTAAATGCTTTCAGCACTTATCTTTAATTGACGTAGCCTTCCTGCCATGCATATGTGGAAATTTACTCTAGTATAAGTAAATCATATATAAATAATTATATATAACATAAACAACAGGTAAACCATAGGTCAACATACCCAACTCCTTTCGTACGAAGGGGCTATCTTTATTCTACTTTAATTCCCTCTAGAAGATAGAAACCATACTGTCTCACGACGTATTAAACCCAGCTCGTGTAGCTCTTTAATCGACGAACAGTCGAACCCTTCATGATTTTTGCATTCATGTGGATGAGCTAAGCCGACATCGAGGTGCCAAACCGCGCACTCAATTTGTACTCTCTTGCGCAAATTAGCCTGTTCAATCTGTTAATATAAAAAGTAATTTTTACTTTTATATTCCATTTTTTTCAAAATGGTTCAGACTATTTCATCATCTTTATTAACTATTTATAGGGAGGGATAGATGAAAACTTATATTAGTTAAGTACCACTTACTCAACCTTTTATACCAAAAGATCCAATACGAGATTTAGAATTTAATTTAGTATATTGTAAATTAGGTTTGAAGTTTCCTCTTAATACAACAGAAGGATAACCTTTAATAGAAGAATAAGCATTTTCTAAGTTACCTTTGTATCTAACTTTGTATTGAGATCTAGAAGCAGTATAACGTTTAGTTAATCTACCTGCAGCTTCTAATCTAACACCTGATACTCTTTTAAACTTAATATGACTTAATACAACTTTTTTTAAGTAACTTGAGTTAGCTTTATTTTGTAGCATTAATTTATATAATAAGTTATTAGTAGTATCAAGGTTATTTACAGTAAATAAATTATCTAAATCAAAAAAGTATCTTGATCTTTCGTTTAATTTAACATTTTTAATTTTTGCTTTTCTAACACAAGCTTTTAAGTATCTTAATAATTTTCTTTTTTTTCTTAATTTTAAAACTAAAGGTTGTGTATAAATATCACTATTAAAATAGAAATATTTTAAATTTATTATATTAAACTCTACATTTTTTTTATATATTTTTTTAACTAAGTTAATTAAACCTTGTAGATAAGAATTATCAAATTTAGATTTATTTATATAAAGTAATTGTTTATAATACATATAGTATTTTAATCTTCTAATAGCTTTTTTTATAAAATTTTTATAATATAAATATTGAACTGAATATAATTTTGATTTATAATTAGGTAATACTTTAACTAATACCTTATTTTTTTCTTCTTGTTGTTTTAATATATTTAATCCTATATTTTTAATTAAAAATAATTTTTTTAAAAATCTAGCTTTATTAAATAATCTTATATATCTTTTTCTTATCTTTAGTAGATAATTATATCTTTGTCTATTAAATATATATAATGTAATACTTACTTTATCATTCGTATGTTTAAATTCACCATCACTAACAAATATTTTATTAGTAGATAGTTTTCTTAATCTACGACGTAATCTTTCTTTTCTAAGTTTAGATTCTAATTTTAAATTATAAGAATTAAAATAACCTTTTATTAATTTATTTACAAATTTACTTGCTACAGGGATTAAACTTAAAGCATTTTTGTTATAAACATAAATACTATTTTTTCAATCTCTTACAGCAGGAACAAAATCTTTGTTCCGTATAGTAATATTTTCTCCATTTATTGATTTTTTTTTTAATTTATTATTCAATTTTGATTTTATAATATTTAACATGTATATTTATATATATAATATATCAATATAATATAATTTATTATATTAATAATAAGCTTAACTTAAATAGTTAAGTCTATTTCATTATTATTATTATATTATAATAATAATTATTATACGGATAATATATCTAATACATTAATAGTTAATAAAGATGTTGGGCGTAGATAAAAGGATTATTGTTAGCATAACTCACCTTTTAGTCGTTGAACGTCCTTATTTTATAAAAAAGCTAAAATAAGTTTCGCTTCAAATTAACTTAAATTATTAAGTTATTTTTGAAATTTACCCAATATATTACCAATATTTTATAATATTGGAGGACTTACAGTTCTAAATCCCTAGCGTAACTTTTTCTATAATCCAAGACCTTTCCTTAATGCATCTTGTGATCATATGCCCCGCTTACGCGACTGATAGACTTGTAGGTCAGACAGTAAAGCAAGATTAAGCCATTAAACTTTTCAAGTATAGATAATCATCATATTAATAAAGGTATAATAATACAATATTAATATGAAAAAAAACTTTTAATATCTTAAAGTTTTAAATACATCTATTCACCATATAGTTAAAATCTTACTTAAAATAAAAAATATATTGAATTTAATCTAACAATAACTGTATAATTATTAATATATAATTAATAACAAACTAAAATTTTTGTAAATTATAGTTTACAAGTTTACAATATGAACTTTGGATATACCCAGGTACTTTTTGTGGGATCTGTGCCCCGCATAAACTGCCTCCCAATCCTCAAGAGCATATATTAGGAACAAATAAAGGTGTTTCATTGATATCTGTCAATTACCTTATACACTCGCAATTATCCTAAATTTCCACTCTTGTAATTAGTAACAGTAAAGCTGCATAGGGTCTTCTCGTCTATCTAGAGGTAAACAGTATCTGCACTGCTATTCCAATTTCACTGAGACAATCATCGAGACAGCTGTTGTATCGTTAAGTCATTCATGCAAGACCGCATTTAACGGCCAGGGTATTCCGCTACCTTAGGACCCTCATAGGTAAGGCCGCCATTAATCGGGGTATCCTTCAAAACCTTAGTTAAAAACTAAGATAAATCCGTTACCCAGCCGACATTGGGCAGACATCACACTCAATACTTTGATATTTAATCTTTGCAGAGTGCTGTGTTTTAATTAAACAGTCGTACAACATTATTCCATGCTTCCTCTTTTCACTAGTTTAATAAAATCTTAGCCTCTTTAGTTAAAAACTAAGTTAAACTAATGAAAATGGCTCTCCTTATCCCGAAGTTACGGTAGTCAATTTGCCGAGTTCCTTAATGATTGTTCACTCAAACGCCTTTGTATACTCTACTTGCTTACTTGCGATAGTATTTAGGTACGGTATATATCAATTATATTTTAAGTAAAAAATTTTCCAGAACCTTTACTACTAATAAAGGTTTTGTTCTTTACTTAAATAATTGTATAAAAATATCATCAAAATTACCTTTTGATTAATAATTTAGATACCGAAAATTAAATAAAATACCATAAGCTTAAGGCGAGGATATTCCTTTTTCGTTACTCATGTCAGCATTCTCTCTTGGATTATATCGATGAATAATTTTCATAATAAAGACATATTATAAAATAATATATCTATATATTTAAATAAAATTTTATACATTTTACTTTGTAAAAGATTTTACATAAATATCCTTAAAACAAATAATTTGTTTTAAATATTAGTTACTAATTATTCATACTTATTAATTCTTAAAAAGAAAAAATAATGAATATATATCCAATGTTCCGCTACCCCACATATACAATTATTCATGATAATTATACATATGTGTACAAGGTTTCGGTATATTGTTTAGATCCGTTAAATTTTCGGTATTTTTTTCTAAAAAATTAATCAGTGCTCTGTTACGAGATCTTCAAAAAATGGCCGCTTCTAAGCCTATTTCCTGATTGTATTAAAAAAAAACATCCTTAATTTCACTCAACAATAATTTTGGAACCTTAAACTCTTGTTCTGGGCTGTTTCCCTTTCGACATACAACCTTATCGTACTATGTCCGATTATTCAACATTCATCTTTGCCATTCCGAGTGCAAATACTCTCCGGTAAAATCACTACAATCCCCCGATGTTTACAAAATCTTCATTGAAGATATTGTCCGAGATCACAGTTCTGTACCTGCTAAGATGTTAATTAAATTACCTACTCATATAGGTTTCGCGGAAAACCAGCTATACTAGTCAGTTTTGTCTTTCACTAACTTACCACAGTTCTTCGGATATCTATACAACGATAACCCGTTCGGGCTTTTATAACCCTGACCATGGTAAGATCACTAGCCTTCGGGTCTAATCCTAGATACTTACTCATTTTTTCATAATTGGTTTATCTAAGCTAGATTTTGTATAATCATCGCTTGCATCTAAAATTAACTTGCTGACCCATTATGCAAAAGGTACGCTCTTATTATTTATTTAAATTTTACTCGAGCTGCTTATAAAACTACTATTTCAAATTTTACCTCACGGTACTATTCACTATCGCTTATATATCATATTTAGCCTTAGAGGAAGGTTCCCCTTTATTCAAACAGATTTAATCCATTTTACTTTAAATCCATCAAAATTCCTTTAAATTAGTTTAAACTAATTTAAATTCCTAATGACAAATATTAGGCTATTATTCTTTAGCAGACACTAAAGAACAATCTCGTTTGATTTCTTTTCCTAAAGTTACTAAGATATTTCAATTCACTTTGTTTATTATAGGATTTATCTTAGAAATTAGATTTACTAGATATTTCTTTAATATATAGCTAATTATCCATAATAGTTTCTTTATATACTTGCCTTGATTTCTCAAGAAATATATCTTTCATATTACTTATAATGCAGTATACTATATATAACTATACATTATATTTCAGGTTATTATGATTCGAACATAACAATTCCTCAACCCAAATGAGACGCCTAACCAACCTGGCTCTAACCTGTATTAAATTGTATTTATCAGAGAGTATAGGATTCGAACCTATGTTTGGGTAAGCCAAAAACTAGTCTCAAGCTAGCCACAATCAACCACTCTGTCAACTCTCTTGTAATAAATTATATTATACATAATATAATTAAAAAAACTAAAGTACTTTTATTAAAATATTTCTAAATATATTATAATATGATTCTTCAATGAATCGAACATTGAACATATCCTTATCAAGAACACGCTTTACCTATTAAGCTAAAGAACCTCTAGAGGTTAAATAACAAGAGCACCCAGACTCGAACTAGGAAATATAAGGTTGAAGCTTATGGTTTTACCATTAAACTATGCTCTTCGGAAAAAAAGAGATTCGAACTCTTAGATACTAACGTATAACGTTTAGCAAACGTCTCGCCCTACCTATGGCAACCTTTCCTTTATTATTTTTTTTTTCGGGTTAGACCGGCCTCGATCCGGCATCTACTCGCGTGACAAGCGGGTCCTCTACCAATTAAGTTACTAACCCTTTTAGTAATATATGGCTAGTCGAATTCGAATCGACACACTTCGTTTGGAAGACGAACAGTCTACCATTAACTTATAGCCATTTTTATTATTTTTACTTTATATAATTTATCACTTCAAATTTAGCCCCTTCGCGCGCGAGCGCGCGACGATTAAAACAATTGTTTATCTTAAGACTTATAGGATTCGAACCTATATTATAATGATTAAAAGTCACATGTTTTACCTTTAAACTAAAGTCTCTTATAAGTATATATTAATAATATTTAATACTTATTTCAATACTTATAATTTTTTACAAATTAAACAACACCTGTAAAAGACATAACCTGACGAGTGATTTCCAGTTTATCCTCATAACGGAAATCAAACAGGTCGCTTTCTTTTACAAAAGAAACATTATTTTCAATTAAAACAGTCTCCTTTTGCTTTGCAAAAGCATGGTGATGTTGGCTATTTCTAAAAAAACTACGTAGTTTAGTTAAACCTAATACGAGTGTACGAGCTTGCTCAGGTGTACAACTACCTCCAAGTACAGAGATTACTCTACTATTAATAATATTAGGTTTATGTTCGAGGAGAATAGGTGCAACCTTATTGCACTCCTGTAGGGAAGAATACATACATTCATATGCTCTAAGTAAATGAGCCTTATATGTAATAAATTCATCCTTTAATGCTGTACAAGCATCGGCGTCAATAGTAGCATTTTCTAAAATATGAGCTATAGCTCTTTCTAATCCCGGCAGTTCTAACATTTTTAATATATATATATATATATTTAAATTTAATTTACTAATTACATTTTTTTATTTAATTTTTTTATTTTATATAAATAATTATAATTTATTTATATAAATATGAGAAAGAATTACACGAATAAATTTAGGTAAGATATATTTAGAAAATGTATAAATTAATACAGAAAAAAATCAAATAGTTTTTGCTTTTGTATTTTTATGTATTTCCTTCATATGTATTAACAATACAAATAAATATCATGAGTGGGAAGGTTTAGCAATGCTCAATAAATTATCAATTATGTACCAAAAAATTTGTTCGGCAAGTGATTAATTTGATTAATATCCTCAATAATATACAGATATATATAAGAATAATCAAACAACATCAACAAAGTGTCAATATAAAATACCAGATTCTAATCCTACGTGATGATGATCTGTAAAGTGATATGCTAATAAACGTCATAAACCTACAGATAAGAAAGCTGTACCGATAATAACGTGAATTCCATGGAATCCTGTACCAAAGTAGAAACAAGATCCATATACACCATCTGAGATAGTAAATGAAGAAACTGTATATTCTACACCTTGGAAGAAAGTAAATATTCCAGCTAATAATATTGTAACTAAACTACCATATAGTGCTCCTTTTCTATTACCTTGTATTAATGAATGATGAGCATAAGTTACTGTTACTCCAGATGAAAGTAATATTATTGTATTTAATAATGGTAATTCAAAAGGATTAACACCTTGTATACCCATAGGTGGTCATTGTGCTCCTAATTCTACACTAGGTGAAATAGAACTATGGAAAAAGGCTCAAAAAATAGCTAAGAAAAAGAAAGCTTCAGATACTATAAATAATCCTACACCTATATTTAATCCTCTTTGTACTGCAGATGTATGATTTCCTAAATATGTACCTTCTGAGATTATATCTCTAAATCATAGACCCATAGTATATGCAACATTAACTACACTAAGTACTAGTAAATATTGAAATAATTGGAAACCATGGAAAAATAAAACAGCAGAAGTTGTAAGAATAAATAAAGACACACTAGCATATAGAGGTCAAGGTGAAGGAGATACTAAATGAAACGGATGATTTTGGAAATTTGGTTTACTTTTATATATCACACATTAAAAAAAATCGAATAAGTTTTCAATGATAAAAACTGTTAATACTCTCCAAGCTGCTTATTTATTTTTGTTTTATAGTTATAACTATAGCTCCAACCATTGCTAATAATAATATAACAGATGTTATAATTAGTCATATAGAATAACTAGTATACATTATATTACCTATACCAGTAATATGAGTAACATCCATTAATGAGTTATCTCATGTTTTACTACTAGCATAAGATATTTCTTGTTGTAAATCTGTAATATTGAAATCTTCAACATTAAAGTTTTCGCTATTCACGTTATTATTATAAAATTCAAAAAATGTACTTGATAATTTAGTTACAATACTACGATCTACTAAATTAGAAGGTAAAACTTGTCCAACAATGTAATAGAACAATATAACAGTTAAAATAGCTAAAGGTATATCATTGTTAGTTTCACTTAAAAGTTCAGATATTCTAATATTTATTAACATTAATATAAAAAGGAATAAAATAGATACAGCTCCTACATATACTAATATATAAGATAAACCTAAAAAATTAAAACCAACTAAAATTAATAAACCAGAAATATTAACAAATAAACCTATTAAAAATAAAACTGATACAATAGGGTTTCTACTAATTATTGTTAGTGTCCCAAATAAAATTGAGACTAAATAGATAATATCAAGATATTCTACACTAAATCCGTTATTAACAAAATCTTTTATTCAAAATACATTAAGCATATTTTTATTATATAATTTATTCATTCTTTCATAAAACTATACAATTAAACATAGAATATCAAGATTGGGTGGGGGAAAGAGAAAAAAAAAACAACATGCACTAAATTACCAAGTTAGGAAGAAAAGGAATCGAACCTTCGATGGCCTAAAGCCATTGAGTTTACAGCTCAACCCGTAAACCAACAAACGGACCCTTCCTTAAATATATATATTTTATATATGTCTTTTTCTGGATTTGAACCAGTTGGAGTATATTCCAAATTACCTTATTAAAGATAATATAAAATATTTTTATATATTTTATATCTAATTTTTATTATTAAATGTTATTCATCCCGTGCAATTTCCATTACACGAACCATATTTCGACTTAACACCAATCAAAGTCATGCATACGAAAATTATACTTATATATTTATATACCCAATTGTATATATTAATATATAAATAAATCAAACTTATTGCACATACTCCTTTCAGCGCCTGACGAGTGGTTAGTACCTAGCTGAGATTAGATTCACCGTGACGATGGTGATTCACGATTACTAGTAATTCCTTATTCATGTAGTCGAGTTACAGACTACAATCCATATTATATCCAATTTTGGGGATTAGCTCCATTTCACAATATAGCATCCCTTTGTTAAGGCGTGTGTGGCACGTCTATAGCCCACAATATTTAGGCCATGATGACTTGTCTTAATCCCTTTTATCAGGTCCAATGTAGTGGCGAACCACTTTATGTAAACAAATAAAGTGAGGGTTTTCGTTAATTAGAGGAGTTAACCAAATCTCACGACATTAACTAAAGACAGCCGTGCAGCGCTTGTAATAATTTAATATTATTCAAATTGTGGTAAGGTTTTTCGCGGATTATCGAATTAAATAACATACTTCACTACTGGTTTCAGAAACGGTCTAATGATTTCAGTTTATATGTTGCCATATTACTCTTGAGGTGGAATGCTTACACTTTCATTTATAGACTAAATATATTATCTAGCCTATGACATTCATCATTTTCTGCTTGGACTACTAGGGTATCTAATCCTTATTGCTACCCAAGCCTTCGTCCCTCAACGTCAGTTTTTACATAGAAGGATGCCTTCGCCGTTACCAGTCCTTCTGGTATCAAAGCATTTTATCTCTACTCCAGAAATTCTTCCTTCTCTTATAAAACTCTAGTAAAAAAGTACTCATTTAGAGTTTAATTTACCGTCTAGGTACCCTTTAAACCTAATAAAGATGACTAACACTAGTCTTCTACGTATTACCGCGACTGCTGGCACGTAATTTGGTCAAGACTTATAAATAGGAAATTGTCATTATCATTATCCTATTTAGAATTTTATACGAATTAATCGTTATTGTATTATTACTAATACATTTTCATTCTTCCAAGTTACTGGTTCAGCCTTTAGGCCATTGACCAATATTCCTCACTGCTGTACTAATACGCATTGGGGTTTTTTCAGACCCAATGTGGTCGATCGACCTCTCAGTCACGACTACGGATATTAGCTAGAAAAGACATTACCTTTTCTACTACTCACCGAGATAAAGAATAACATCTTAAAGCGGACCTTTTAATTTCCTTTCTGTATATAAGGGATCTTTTCCCTTACTTTAAGGTAGCCAAATTATCTTTTACTCACCTGTACACCACTACTATTCAGTTTATAAAAAACTAATTAGTCGTTCGATTAGCATGTGTCAAGTACTTGGACAGCGTTCAATCAGAGCCATCATCAAACTCAAAGTTTTATCTTGTATGTATAAACATACCTATATTGCATGTTATTTGCAAAATTATGATATTCTAATCATATTTATATATGATATATATATATACGTAACTTTTATTTTTTTTTTTAAGAATACAATTAAGCCAGTTTCTGTTAAGATTAATATAATTCTAAGAAAAAAACTAAGTATAGGGGTAATTTTCAAAACATATATATATAATTATATATATATGATTTATAGTTTCTGTAAAAATCCTAGCTATTTCTATTAAGCTTATATTAAAATATATAAGCATATATACCTAAAAAGTTTTGGACTTTACTATTATATATAGAAAAAATCTTTGTATCTTTAAAATTTTATTATAAACATCTAAATTTATAGAAAATAATAAATATATTAACAATAGATTAGTGTAAGTCTAATCCATCTTTAATATATGAACAACTTAATACTATAAACACTTGTGCTTGGATAAAGGCAATAGCTAACTCTAAACCTGAGAAAGCAATAATGAAAGCTAAAGGTATTAAACCTATAAAGAAGAAAATTATTCCACTAGTCATAATGCTATAAGTGAATCCACTTAAAATACTTAATAACATATGTCCTGACAAGATGTTCGCTGCTAATCTTAATCCTAATGATACGTTTCTAGCTAAATATGAAATAAATTCTATTATTACTAATAAAGGTAATAAAGCTAAAGGACAACCAGAAGGTACTAATAAAGAAAAGAATTTTAATCCGTGTTTTTGGAATCCTAATATAGTAGCTCCTAAAACAACTGTGAAACTCATAAAGAAAGTTAATGCAAAGTGTGAAGTAGAAGCAAAACTATATGGAACTAACCCTATTAAATTATTTACTAAAATGAATAAAAATAATGCGTATATAAAAGGAAAGTATGTTTGCCCTTTATTTGGGTTAATTTGGTTTATAACTATACTATGTACAGTTGAATATATAGTTTCCTGACTAATTGATCAATTATTTGAGATTAATTTTTCATTGTTTGATGCTAATAAACTATAGCTTAATATTATAAATGTACCAATTGTAAGGTATAAACCTGTGCTAGTTAATGAAAAATGTAAATTTCCTATTATATTTGCATTTATAGAAAATAAATCTCTTATTTCAAATTGGTCCATTGGACTTAATACGTTATCTAAAGTGTACATTATTATTTATATATATATATATATTTAAATTTAATTTACTAATTACATTTTTTTATTTAATTTTTTTATTTTATATAAATAATTATAATTTATTTATATAAATACGAGAAATAAATACACGAACAAATTTAGGTAAGATATATTTAGAAAATGTATAAATTAATACAGATAAAAATACAAAAGCAAAAACTATTTGATTTACAAAGAATAATGGGTTTAATTGTGGCATATAAAACATAATTTAAGTATATAGATACTAAACTTCTTGTATCTTTACTTTTAAAGGATAGGGAATAAAGGATATTTATAAGTAAAAAAATATAATTATTAAACTAGCCCGGGGGGGGGCGGTCTCAACCGCCTCCGTGGGTGAGGCCCGGAGGGGAACTAGCCCTTAAGATGAATCGAACATCTATACGAATATTAACAGTATTCCGCTCTACCGTTGAGCTATAAGAGCTAATGTTAAAAAACATTATAATAAATTCTTATCCAAGACTCGAACTTGGATCAAAATATTAGAAGTATTCTGCTCTACCATTGAGCTAATAAGAATTATTATATTTATTAACTTAAATTAATAAAAATATAATATTATTATTAATGACTAATTTATATTATAAATTAAAGAAGAAACTGAGTAATGTAATCCGTCTAAAATAGGTGCAGGATAAATTCCAAATAATACTGTAAATATTACAAATATTAATAACATACTAAACTCTCTTTTAGTTACATCACCTATATTTTCTATAAAGTAAACAGAATAAGTACCACCAAATACTATTCTATTATACATAAAGATTGTATAAGCTGCAGATAATATTATAGAAGAACTAGCTAGAACACCTAATATAGGCATTCTTTCAAATACTCCAGATATTGACATAAACTCACCTAAGAAATTAAGAGTTAAAGGAGTACCAGAATTACCTAATGCTAATATAAAGAATAAAACACTAAATAATGGCATCATTTGGGCCATTCCTCTATAATATGTAATTAATCTAGTATGAGATCTGTCATATAAAATACCACCGGCACAAATAAATAAACCTGAAGAAACAAAACCGTGAGCTAGACCTAAAGCTATAGCACCTTCTATACCTTGTATTGTATTACTAAATGCACCTATAAGATAAACAGCTGCATGAGATACAGAAGAATAAGCTATAAGTTCTTTAATATCTATTGTTCTTAATGTACTAAAACTAGCATAAATAATAGTTATTACACCTATAACGTATACTATGTAAGTATAATTTAAAGAAGCTTTAGGTAATAAAGGTAATATTAATCTAAATATACCATATAAACTTAATTTTAACACTATAGCAGCTAATATAATACTACCTGATAATGGTGATTCTACGTGAGCTCTTAGTAATCAAGTATTTAAAAATATTGTAGGTGTTTTTACAGCAAAAGCTATAAATATACCATAAAATAAAAATAATTGAGTTACATATTTAAAATTTGCTTTAGTTAAAGCATCAAAATCTGTAGTTCCCATTATTGATGACATTGTTATTACAGATAATAACATAAATAATGATCCAAATAAAGTATATAAAAAGAAGTAAAAACTAGCTCTTACTTTATTACTAGAACCAAATAATCCTATTAATAAAAATAAAGGAGGTAATATACTTTCAAAAAAAATATAGAATAATAAAATATCTAATACTAAGAAAACAGCTAATAATAATGTTTCTAATAATAAGATAATAACTACAAATGATAAAACGTTTTGAGATTGTATATTATCTCAATTAGATAATATAGAAATAGGCATTATTATTGTTGTTAATAATATAAAATAAATTGATAAACCATCTACACCTAAGTATAGATCAAAATAACTTATTTGATAATGTTCTTCTATAAATTGAAATTGTTTACTACTAAAATCAAATAGAATAAACATTATTAAAGAAATAATTAAATTAATTATAGTAGTAACTAAAGCAATAGATTTTATTCTTAAGTTATTTATAAGAGATAATCCATAATTTGCTTCAAATACAACAAAACTTATTCCAATTAATGGTATTAATAATAGTATAAGAGACATAAAGATTATAAATAATTTTTTATTTACTACTAAAAAAAATATTTATTAAATTATATTTATAAATAATAATAATAAATAGATTTATTTTGTTACACCTTACATATGCTGTAAAGTTATATTTTTAATAAAGTAAGTACTACTACTACTAAATTGCAGTATACAATAATTATTTTTATATTTTTATAAGAATTAAATTAGTAATTACTAATTTAATTTTTATCCCTATATCTGAGTATAATAATACTTTTTTAATAAATATAAATTGTTTTATTCGTCGCGCGCGAGCGCGCGAAGGGGCTAAAATTTATTTATATGAACCTTATTTAGAAAAATTTTTGCTTATATAATTTCTAGGATCAGAACTTACATATTTTTTATTGTTAACTATTGGAGGTTGTAGTGTATCAGGAATATTATTTTGTGATAGATAAGGATTAAATCTATATGTATTAAATTGTGAATTATTATAGCTTATATTACCTGCTAATGGATTTTGATTATACAAATTATCTTGTGCATAAGTAGTACCTTGTACATAAGGATTATTTTGTACATAAGGGTTATTTTGTGCATAAGGGTTATTTTGTATATATTGATTTCCATATGAATAACTTTGTGTATAAGTATTATTTTGAGTTTGAGTATTACCTTGTGTATAAACATTCCCTTGAGCAAAAGGATTACTTTGTGTATAAACATTCCCTTGAGCAAAAGGATTACTTTGTGCATAAGGATTACTTTGCACATAAGAATTACTTTGTACATAGGGATTACTTTGTGTATAGGTATTACTTTGAGTAAAAGGATTGCTTTGTGTATAAGGATTAATAGAATCATAAGAAGATACATTAGTACTTACAGAATTAAATGTATTAGCAGAAGAATTTGTATTTGATCCCATAAAAGATTGTGATTGAGGTAAAGATTGAAATCTTTCAGCTAGTGAATATGAATCTAAATTCTCAGGGTTTAAATCAATAGCATTTTCTCTTGCTACTCTTAAAATTCCATCTCTATTTTTTCTAGCGTTTTCCACTTTTCTTTGTGAATGTGGTTCATTTTTATATCTTTCTGACATCATTTTATTATGTCTTAATCTTCTTTGATGTTCTTCAGGATAATTTACCCTAACTTCTTCCCTACGCATACGAGCTCTTCTCCTTTCTTTATTTGGATCTGTTGTTTTTATATATGAACCGGGTCTATTCCCAGGATTATTCCCAGGATTATTACCTGAATTGTTCCCAGGATTATTTTGTTGATTATAATTAGTATTAAATCTATTCATATAAACTATATATAAATTATTTACTAAATATAATGATTTTTTCATTAAAAGACAAGATATTAATACTAAGAATAAACCTAATATTAAAAGTAATAAATAATGAAAAAATTTTAGATTTTTATTAATAAAAATAATATATATTAACAACAATATACCCAAATACAAGAAAACTAAACTCATAATTGTAAGAAATATAATCTCAAAAAATATAGAATTATAACACATTGTACAATAAATACACAAAATAATAATAGATATAATATTTTTACTATGATTTTTTAAAATTGTTAATGAGATAAAAAATAAACCTTCTATAGTTAAATCCCCTAACATTAATCCACTTATTACAATTTGAATAAAAGATTCAATATTAGAGATTACATAAGATCTTATTTTTGAATAAATATATAAACATATAAATAAATCTATTGGTCCAGTAATTATATTATATATATATAATAAAAAACAAATAAATTGAAAAATATCAAAACAAATTAACAAATAATAAAAGAATCTATTATAATCTACAGATATTAAGATAGTAGCAATATTAAATAAAATATTTTCAAAAATTTTAGCCATTTTAATTTGTGATCATATATTTAAATTTAATTTACTAATTACATTTTTTAATTTTTTTTTTAAGAATAGTAATGGGACATTTAAAAAACAAAGCATAAGATAATATGCATATATAGATACTAAACTTCTTGTATCATTACTTTTAAAGGATAGGGAATAAAGGAGATTTGTTTTAGAAACCAATGAAAAACCAGCAGCATTATAAGTAATTGTCTTATAGTCCGCTTCCTTGTATTATATACTTGTAATACAAGAAAAGAAAATATTACTTTAAAGTAAAGAAATATTACTTTAAAGTAAAGAAATATTAATAGGTATAATACCTAAACCATATACGATACAAGGCATTAAAACTACATAAGCTATAATAATAGGTAATAAAATAGTTCAACAAACTGACATTAATTGATCAAAACGTATTCTAGGGAAAGAAGCTCTAACTCAAATAAAAATAAAAATTAATGTAGCTGTTTTAACGGCTAAATTTAAACTAGATGAAGATAAATTAATGAATATATCATAAAAAATAGTATTATTTACATTAAAAAATAGATTTAATATATTAACTATTAAATCTAAAGGTATAATACTTAAATAACCACCTAAGAATAAAACACTAGTAGTTATACATATTAATACTATACTAGCGTATTCAGCTAAGAAAAAGAACACAAAAATTGCCGCAGAATGTTCTGTCATAAAACCACTAACAAGTTCTGATTCCAATTATAATATTATATTAATAATCATGTAACCTCAACTTTTGAGAAGATATTATTATTGAATTACTTTAAAACGATATTTACCATCATAAATAAGACCTTTATTCAATTATTTACCTACTATTAACCTTGATATATTTATTATAATCTTGATTTGAAGAATAACAATAATATCTTCTATTTTGTATATTTATAAATTAACAAAAGGAGAAAATACTAGGAGTAACAGTATTACATGAATTTAATGTTCATTAACTTTCGCTAATGGTTGGACTATATCTTATTTAATAAAAATTTATTAAATGACCACGTATAGTCTCTGAAGGTTGAACTAAATAGCTCATTCCCTGCTGATAGTCCCCAATAAGGATTTTCCAGCAAATAGTGATCTTTAACGAGACCAAATCAATTACTTGTAAATAGCCTCTGCTAAATCAAAAGGAGCTCTATTAGTTTCTGCTATAGCACCTATAAAGAATATTAAAAATAAAGGAAATAAAGGAAATAGGAAACAAACAACTCTTTGTGCTTCAACAATAGTAATTAAATTTAAGCTACCTGTTAATAATATAACTAATAATATAACAGAACTTAATATTAATTCATAACTAATTAATTGAGCTGTACTTCTTAATGAACCTAAAAATGCATATTTTGAATTAGCAGATCAACCTGCTAATAATATACCATATGTAGATAAAGAAGAAACTGCTAACATATAAAATACACCTAAACTAAAATCTGAGATATATAGACCTGAACCATAAGGAACTACAAGATAACCTAATAAAGCAAATATTAATGTTATAATAGGACCAAGGAAAAATAATACGATATTAGCTTGTGTAGGAGAAACATATTCTTTTAATAATAATTTTAAAGCATCAGCAAATGCTTGTAATAAACCATAATAACCTACAGCATTAGGACCTAATCTTCTTTGCATACTAGCCATAGTTTTTCTTTCAGCAATTGTAACAAATGCAACTGATAATAAAGCAGGAACAATTACTAATAAACTTTCAATTATTGAAACTACAGATGCTAAACTTATCATTAATTTTTTAAATATCCCATAAAAAAATATATATAATATATAAATAGTCCCCTCGCGCACGCGCTCACTACGCGTGCGCGACGATATTAAATATAAATAACTTGCAGTACGATATTACTATATATTATAATACTTATATTTATGTTTTTATAAATTAAAAATAAATTTATTATATTAAAATATAATAATTCTTTTATCTACTACTTTTGTTAAACTAATCAAAAGATTTTTGTATTTAAGTAAATATACTTATTAAATTATATTGCAAAATGTGATATTAAATAATATTATATTTCTATAATATATTATATGCAAATATCTTTACATATATGATATATATTACATACTTACATTGCTTTATATATTATATTTTATTTGCATAAATGTAAAATACATACTATACTTACATTGCATTATATATTATATTTTGCATAAATGTAAAATACATAAACTATATCTATATTGTGTTATATCTAGATATTTATTCTATTTATATAAGATTTAGAATATATATATATAATTATACATAAATATAAACAATATAAGGTTAATATATAAGATAAAAAGAATAACATATTCATAAATATACCTTATATATTTAGGAGCTCGGGGAACTCGAATCCCTTTATTTCGATTTGCAATCGAAACGCAGAACCTTCTGCTCAAGCTCCTATCCCATCTCAATAGAGATTAGGTTTAAATATTTTAATTATATAATAAAAAAGATTCTATCTTTTTTTTAGTAAAACTAAATCAACTAAACTATTTTCAATTAAACTAACTACTGGAACTATAATAAGGAAATGAGAGAAATATAAAACAGTAGAAATTTGTCCAAATTCAATAAATGGAGTTTCAACGTGTTTTGCTCCTATTTGTCCTAATATTAAGAAATTAGCTACAAATATATAGAATGCTATTTTACTAAAAGGTCTGAATTGAACTCCTCTTAATTTAGATAAGTCTGTATAAGGCATAGCTAATAAAATTAAGATAGCTGAGAACATAGCTATAACACCTAATAATTTATTAGGTATAGATCTTAAAATTGCATAGAAAGGAAGTAAGTATCATTCTGGCACTATAGCAGGTGGAGTTTGCATAGGGTTAGCCATAACATAATTTTCACTATCACCTAAAGCATTAGGCATAAAGAAAACAAATACAGATAATACTATAAAGAATATAAATATAGTAACTAAATCTTTAAATATAAAATAAGGAGAGAAAGGTAATCTATCATAGTTACCTGAGATACCTAAAGGATTACTTGAACCAACAGTATCGTGTAATGCTATTAAGTGCATTAAAGCTAATGCAGCTAAAACAAAAGGTAATAAGAAGTGTAATGCAAAGAATCTATTTAAAGTTGCATTATTAACAGAGCATTTGTGTTGGTAGTTCCAGATTTAATATATATATTAAATCCTCTTACTACACTCAATAAATTTCTTTATTGATCGGACTATATCATGATCTCTTTTAATAGTTTGAAGGTATTTTTATTTTTTCTGAATATCTAGATATTTTACGTAATTGTTTTAATCATAATAAATATTGTAATTTTTTATTACCTAACAATTTTACAGGTGCATTTTGTAAAAATTTGATAATATTTTCTATTGATCTTACACTTGTAACTTTTAACTTTGAACAGTTAGTTTTATCTAAATATATACTAGTCCCCTCCGGGGCCTCACCCCCGGAGGGGGATGAGACCGCCCCCGGCGGGCTAGTGGTAAAAGATAAATATTGACGAATAGCAGATATTAAAATATCCCCATCTCTTTGAGCAAGATCGAAACTAGCTATTAAATAATCATCGTCTTTTTTTAATTTATATACACTAAAACAACCTTCAGCTTCTATAAACCCTACTAATCAAGCAGAAAAATAAGACGTATTAATAATAGACTCTATAGAATTTATTGGTTCATTACTTCTAACATATTTAGGTAAATCTTCTTGATAAATAATACCTGAAAGTAATGCATCCCTAAATCTTAAGTAATCATATTGCTTATTAGAAAACATAGGATATTTATCAAAAATAGGAAAAATAAAATTTTTCAAATGGCTTTTATCCCTTATTCTTAAGGCTACCATTTCTACTTCATTTCTTTTCCTAAAACTTACAATACCTACACCTAAAATATTTTTTATCTTGTAGATTAATTGCACATCTTTAATTGATAATTCAATACCTAATTCGTATGTTAAATATTTACCTTTTTTTGTAATAGTAAAGTATCCATCTCCTTCAAACAATCCTACTAAGTAGGCATATGTGAGATCTCCTGCATGTAGTCTCTGAGAGGCTTCTGAAGTATGTATACTTCTCACCCCTGCTGATTTTCCCCGTGTCATTGCAATTTTCACGCTTATTAATAATATTATTAAAAAGAATAAGTCGTATGCAAATCCTAAAATTGGGGATCTTCCAGCATTAAGCAGGATTTTTAACAATACGTCACCGTATTGTGGTTCATCTGTGTATAAACCTCCTCAAATGACAATATAAATTTGTATAATTTTTAATTTATACTTTATATCCTTTCAGATATAATTAGAATATGTCTTGGATTTTTTTTTTATGCTACTATAAAGCTAACATTATAAAATCCTGGGGTTATCGTGTCGAGCTTATTGTTGGTTTAACTCACTCATTAGTCGTTGAACGTTCTTAATCCTTTAAAATAAACCGAATTAAGTTTCGCTACAAGTAATTTAATAACCGGAGGATAAAATTATATTATTAAATGTTCTTGTAATTTTCCCCATTTGCCACTAAAAATTAATTATTAATTTTTAAGGAGCCCATTTTACAGTTTTGGGTAATGTAATTTACTATAACGCGTAGAATTTTGTAAATGATTTAATCATTTTATATATTGGATGTACTTTAATCCTATTAAAGGATGTAAACCTTCGAAAGAAAAGAAATTTATAACTGTTTGAATATCAGATTTAGAACTAACACCAAACTGACTATAATTATTAGTAGTATCTAATTTTCTTGTAGTATTAAACACTAATTTGAATGCCTCTAACAAATTAGTATGTATTCTTTGTTTTAACTGAAAACAACCATCATTATTGCTTTTAATAAAAAAAGAACCTTCTGAGCATGTAAATCCTACAATTCAATTTTTAAAAAAATGTAGTAATGTGTAACCATGAGCATCTTCCGGTAATTTAAATATATCTTCAATATTGTCTTTTGATGGTATTTCATCAAACATTTTTATATCATTTTTAAGAATATGCATAGCTAGATTAAACTGATTAAGTCTAGTTTCAGTTAAAAAGAATATATTATTATGTATTAATAAAGGAAAGAAAACTTCCTGTAATTCAGTTCTATTTATTACTAATTTACAAGTTGGACTTCTTAAATCTTTATACACATTTATACTACCTAATTTTAAAGTAGAATGGATATATTGTAAAGTTGAAATATCTTCTATATGTAGAGAAATAATTAATTTAAGGGTTATAAATCCTTTAGTTGTTTTAGTAATTTGAATATAACCATCTCCATCTATCAATCCTACTAAAAATGCTAAAAAAGATGTTGGTGTGGAAATGTATTGTTTTTTATCTAAAAATTTATTCATTTTCTTTAACGCGTTTTTATGTACATTACCTATTGTAGGTAATATTGATAATAAAAAAATTATACTAATACCCAAAACTGTAATTTTTATTGACTCAACGATATCTTGACCTATTCAAGGTATAGCACTCATAAGATTAGTAATAACTGTAGCCAAATCTAAAATTAACTTATTAAAGATTATATAATAATCTCAAAGTGTTTATAACAAGTAAATCATGTACATTATACTAACCTTAAAAAAGATTATTGTAATTTAATACAGCATAATGCCTTGTGTTTCAATATTATATTGAAAAAAGATTCCGACTGTACATTAAGCAGCATTTCAGCTACCCACCAGTGAACCAGTCTGTAGCGATAGTTTACTCTACCGACGGTCTTAATGCTAAACAAACATCGTTAACCGTTTTCACTAGTATCGCTATATGGCTATTTATAAATTTTCAGTAAAGATTGCTTTATATAAACCATATAACTATGTTTAGTTTTATTTAATTTAATTTATTTTATATTTCATTTCAGGTATTATATATGGAGATACTATATTTCTAAGATCATCCATTGATTCTTTTCAAATATAAATTATATATTTATTACCACTACCTGCTGATTGAATAGAAGCTTTAATATTAAAATTATCATTTAAAGCTTTTATAAGTATTAAGCATTCATTATAAGTAAAAGAATTAGTAGAAAATTTTAAACCTTTACCTACTTTTGCTCCATCATCCATGATTCAAATAGCTAAGGCTAAAGGAGTTAAATATTGACCTATACATTCTGGTACACATTTTATTTTATCTTTATATCATAAATCATGTATTCAATTAAAACTAGTGTAAGTTCAAGTTGAAAATCTAATAATTTTTCTTACTTTACCTTTAGCACCTAATCTATTTGTTATAGTGGGTATTTTAGGATTACAATACCCTAATTCTGATAACATTTTGTGTAAAAATAAAAGGTATTCAACATGAGAATCTTCTTGAAAAAAACTAATTCTAGTTCCTAATCCTTTTAATCTTTTTTCAGAGTGACCATCTCCAAGAAGAGATCCAAATATAATAGAGATAACATCTTTATTATGTGGACCAATTCTATATATACCTTTAAGTCTACTTACTTTTGGTTCAATTCCAAAAGTAATCGGTGTTATTAACACTAAAAAAAAAGAAATTAAATAAAAACTAAACATTTGAGGCTCTAAAAATAAACCTCATAAACTCATTTGACCATAAGGCAGTACGTATCCTAAGAAAGCTGTAGCCATCATAGCTACTAGGATTATAGTACCAATAGCTCATGTTAAAGTTCTTGGGGCTTTATATGATCCGTAGTATAAACCTCTACCTATGTGTAGATAAACTAAAAAGAAGAATGCTGAAGCTGTATTTGAGTGTAAATAACGTACTAATCAACCATTATTAACATCTCTCATAATGTGTTCTACTGAATTAAAAGCTTCGTTAACACTAGGTGTATAATGCATAGCTAATGTTACACCAGTAACTATTTGTATACCTAAACAAAGAGCTAATAAAGAACCAAAATTTCATAAGTAACTTATGTTAGAAGGTTGAGGTGAATCTATTAAATATGAATTAACTATTTTTAATAAAGGATGACTTTTAAAAATTCTCAT